AAAAATGAATGGGGAAAGGGTAAGCATGGTGCGTGTACTCTTGGCGAGCGGTGGCGGGTATTAGGATTTTAAGAGGGCGTTTTCTAGGAGGCCAACAGACGGGAGGAGGATGACAAACACGGAGAAGTATACTACGGAGGCGATTTGGCCGATCATAACAAACGGGTCTTCTACAGGCTGTCCCCCAATTCATGTTAGAATAAGGGTGGTAGAAATTAGAGATCAGAAAAAGATTTTGGCCAGGGGACGGAATATTAGGCTGCGTTGTTTGGATGTGTGGGTGATTGGTACAACTAGGAGAACGAGAATGGCGAGGAGGAGGGCTAACACTCCGCCTAGTTTATTGGGGATCGACCGGAGGATAGCGTAGGCAAATAGGAAATACCATTCTGGCTGGATGTGTGGGGGGGTGACAAGGGGGTTAGCCGGGATGAAGTTGTCCGGGTCCCCCAGTAAGTTTGGGGCAAAGGTCGAGAGGGTTGCGAGGGCGCCTAGTATGATGGTAAATCCGAAGAGGTCCTTGTAGGTGTAGTAGGCGTGAAATGGGACTTTGTCTGAGTTAGAGTCAAGGCCTGTAGGGTTAGAGGATCCTGTTTGATGGAGGAAGAGTAGGTGAATAATAGTAGCTCCGGCAATGGCAAAGGGGAGAATAAAATGAAACGTAAAAAATCGTGTGAGGGTGGCATTATCTACAGAAAACCCACCTCAAATCCATTGGACTAAGTCGGTTCCAATATAAGGGGCGGCAGAAAGTAAGTTGGTGATTACAGTTGCGCCTCAGAAGGATATCTGTCCTCATGGCAGAACATAGCCTACAAATGCTGTTGCTATGACAAGGAATAAAAGGACTACTCCGATATTTCATGTTTCTTTAAACAGGTACGAGCCATAGTAGAGGCCCCGACCGATATGAAGGTAAATACAGATAAAGAAGAAAGATGCTCCGTTTGCATGCAAATTGCGTAGGAGCCAGCCGTTATTAACATCTCGACAAATGTGAGCGACTGATGAAAAAGCAAGAGATGTGTCCGCTGTGTAATGTATGGCTAAAAATAGGCCTGTTACAATTTGGGTAATTAGACAAATGCCTAGTAGTGAACCAAAGTTTCATCAGGCAGATAAGTTGGCTGGGGCAGGTAAATCAATAAATGAATTATTAATAATTTTTAGGATTGGGTGGGATTTTCGGATTACGGGGGCCATATAAGTTCTTGTAGTTGAACCACAACAATAGTTTTTCAGACTATGGGTCTAGGTTAGAGTCCTGGCAAGAATATATGTTTACAGAATTTTGTTTAATTTTAGGTGTTTTGGGTGTAGCTTCAAACCCGTCACCTTATTATGCGGCTTTGAGTTTGGTTTTGGGGGCAGGGGCAGGGTGTTTTTTAATAATTAAGGGGGGGATCACTTTTTTGTCTCTAGTATTGTTTTTAATTTATTTAGGGGGAATAATAGTTGTATTTGCTTATTGTACGGCTCTGGTAGCTGAGCCTTATCCGGAGGCTTGAGGTAATTTAGGGGTTTTTGTTTATCTTGGGCTTTATGCTTTGCTATTAATTTGAGGTGGTTTAAATGGGTGATTTGGTGAGGTAACATTAAATTTTTACGATGAGGGGATAATAGGATTCAGTGATTTGTGGGGGGTAGCTAATCTATATCTGGGTGGGGGGTGATTCTTGCTGGGGGCGGGCTGAGGCTTACTATTATGCTTATTTGTGGTTTTAGAGGTTGTTGCGGGGCATAAAACTGGTGCTTTAAAAGCTGTGAGAATTGGTGGGCCATAAATGTTTGGAAGGGTCTCTTATAAAAATGAGGGGGTAGGTAAGAATTAAGGTAACGAGCAGGGCAGATAAGTAAAGTTTGATCAGGCCAGTTTGGCTTAGACGGACAATGTGAATGGGTGGCAGTTGAAGATTTTTTAGTGATTCTGGCATAAGGGTTTTAAATAGAATAAGATCTAAGATGTGGGCAGCTAATTTTCAGGAGAAATCTAGGATGGCTGTGGCCAGGGAGCGGTGAAGAACAGTTGGGTAGAAGTTTGTGGAGAAGCGCTTAGAAAAGATTTTGTTTTTGGGTTTTTCGGTTCAGTGGTGTTTTGCTAGGTCATAGGCAAGGATAAATGAAAATAAAGTAATGAGGGAGGCAGTCAATTTGATGTAAAGGGGTATTGTGTGGGTTACTTCATTATTGGGAATAAAAAAGTGTAGAATGAGTCAGCCTGCAAAAATACTTCCTAGCCCGAGTCGGGTGATTGTTGTAAAGATCGGAGTTGACAATTCGTTGAAGTTTACAAGGGCGTTGTGGCGGGGATACTGAAGAGTTGTGAAGAATATTAAGCGGAGGCTGTATACTGCTGTGAATGCAACTGCAATAAGTGTTAAAAATAGGGCGGTGAGGTTAACATAGGAGGTGTTTATAGCTTCAATAATGGTGTCTTTAGAATAGAAGCCGGCAAGGAAAGGGGCCCCCATGAGGGCAAAGCTACCGATTGTTATACAGGTAGTAGTAATGGGCAGGTGATATTGTAAGCCTCCTATTTTCCGAATGTCTTGTTCATCATTTAAACTATGGATAATAATTCCGGAGCATAAGAATAGTATGGCTTTGAAGAAAGCGTGAGTGCAGATATGAAAGAGCGCTAGATGGGGAAGATTTAAGCCAATGGATACTATTATTAGGCCTAGTTGGCTTGAAGTGGAATAAGCAATAATTTTTTTAATATCATTTTGTGTTAAGGCAGCTGTTGCAGCAAATACAGTTGAAATGGCGCCTAGGCATAGACAGATGGTGAGGGCTAAGCTATTAAGTTCTAGTGCAGAATGAATTCGAATGAGAAGATAAATACCAGCAACTACTATAGTGCTTGAGTGGAGGAGGGCTGAGACTGGGGTGGGGCCCTCTATTGCGGAAGCGAGTCAGGGGTGTAGGCCAAATTGGGCAGATTTACTAGCTGCGGCCAAGATAAAGCCTACTAGGGGGAGTGTTGAGGATTCAGCGGTTGCTAGGGCAAAGTCTAGGCCAATAGTTCCGGAGTGAACAATTAGTCAGCAGAATGCTATTAAAAAGCCGATATCCCCAACACGGTTATAAAGGACGGCTTGGATAGCTGCGACAATGGCGTCATTTCGTGCGTAATACCACCCGATTAGTAAAAAGGATATTAAACCCACCCCTTCCCACCCCAAAAATAGTGTAATTAAATTGCCTGAGGTAACGAGAATAACTATTGTTAGTAAAAAAATAAGAAGGTACTTAATAAACTTGCGTTGGTTGGGGTCGTGAGATATATATCATTGGGAATATTCTATAATGTTCCAAGTAACAAATAAGGCTACTGGTAAAAAAATGGTTGGGAATATGTCAAATTTAAAAACAAAATCTAGAGAAGTAAGGAAGATGTCAAATCATGGGATTTTATTAATGAATCCTGTTGTAGTCTCTGAGATGGTCAAGCAGAGGGGGAGGAGAGACACAATAAATGCGTGTTTTACTGCTTTTGAGGCAGTGGTTATAAAGTTGGGGGAAGAGGTAAACAAAAGAGGGAAAGTGATAATAATTAAAATTATGATTGATCAAAATAAGTTGGAGTTCTGGGGGAGGGTGTTGTAAATCATGATTTTAGCCTGGTTTTGGGCAAGAAAAAATGCGGGCAGGCCAAGGAATTGAACCCTGGGGGTGAGGAATTAGCAGTACTCATTACACCAGTCATGCCCGGTGGACCGTGGGATATTAACCCACAATTCTAGAATCACAATCTAGTATTTTTATTAAATTAGGTTCACTTGTTTTCTTGTTTTTCTTGTTTTTCTTGTTTTTCTTGCTTCCTTTATATTTCTTTATTTATGTTAAAATGAAGCTTGGATTTAGGGCTAAGAAAAGTATAGGTAAAATATGTAGGACTAGCAAGAGCTGTTCACGAATAATAAAGGGTATAGGGACTATAATGTGGGGGGGAAATGGCCCGCGCATGGTGGAAGCGAGTATATAGAGGGAGTAGCCTGTAGTAAATAGAAGAGTTAGGCAGACAATGAAGAAGCCAATTTTGGACCAGTGGAAGAGGGAGGTAAAAATTAGGGTCTCTGCAATAAAGCTAGGTGTTGGGGGAAATCCGATATTGAATAAAACAATTACAAGTCATCAGGCCCCGGCCAGTGGGAAAATTACTAGTGCACCTCGTAAAATAATAATGGTACGACTATTGGTGCGTTCATAAAGAGTGTTAGCTAAGCAAAATAGGGCTGAAGAAGTTAGTCCATGGGCAATTATTATTGCTGTAGCTCCGCTGAAACTTCAGGAAGTATGAAGGAGGGCGGCGACTACGACTAGGTTTATGTGACTAACAGAGGACATAGCGATGAGTGCTTTCAGGTCTGTTTGACGGAAGCATAAGACTGCGGTAATTATAATTCCGAAGAGGGCAAATATTATACATAGAAGTGCAGTGTGGTATAGTGGCACTGGGAGGATAGTGGATGTGCGAAGTATTCCGTAGCCTCCTAGTTTTAGTAAAGTGGCTGCGAGTACTATAGAGCCTTCGATTGGGGCCTCAACGTGGGCTTTAGGAAGTCATAGATGAAAACTATACATGGGGAGTTTAACAAGGAACGCTACGTTTAGGGAAAATCATAATAGGGTAGGGTAGGGGAAAGAAGTCGTTCATTTTATTAATGGGGATTCGGGTGACGGCTTTAATGTACCAAAAGAGGAATAGGTAACAAGAAGAATCAGAATAAGTGGAATAGCCCCTGCAATTGTGTAGAATGTAAAGTAGTTTGAGGCGTTGAGTCGAACCTTTTGAGTCCCTCATCGGGCAATAATAATTATTGTTGGGATCAGTGAGGCTTCAAAGAAGAAGAAAAATATTATTAAGTTTGAAGACATAAAGGCCAGGAGAGTGAAGATTTGCAGAAAAGTTGCGTTCATGATAAAGACTCGTTTACGGAGTGTAGGCTCAAAGTATATTTTTGATTGGCTTGCTAAGAGTGTTAAGGGGAATAGTCAGCAAGACAGAATTGCTAGTGGACCTGACATATTATCAATAATAAATAATTCACTATTTAGGTTGTAAATAAAGAATACAGAAAACAGTGAAACTAAGAAGCCGTGCGGAGTGGTGTATCACCACAATCGATCCGAGGGGGCTCAGAAAATTGTAAAGCAAATTGAAGATCAAGCAAGTAGTAGTATTATCATCGTAGGAGGTGGAGGGTTTTTAAATTGTCAGATCCTTGTGATCGGGCTGTAGCGACCATTAAAGACAGGCCAAGGCCGGCGTCACAAGCTGATAGGGCAAGAATAATTAGGGGTAAGATTAAATCTTTTTGTAAGTGGATGCTAAGGGCTACAGCTAAGAAGATGACCAAAATCATGGATTCAAGGCATAGTAGCGTTGATAAGAGGTGCTTGCGGCTAAGGGTTATGCCTGTGAGGGTGATCGTAATCAGAAGGATGAGGAGGTCCATGAAAGAGACTATGGGGTATAAACCATAATTAATTGAGTCGAAATCAATTGTCTTGTTTAGACTAGCCTCTTCTTATTCAGCTCATTCTAATCCTCCTTGCATTCATTCGTACAAAAATCCTAAAGTTAATAAGATAAGAATAGTTGAGGATCAGAAGATTGTTGTGGAGGGGGTAATGAGATGAATAGCTCAAGGGGAGGGGAGGAGTAGAGCAATTTCAAGGTCAAAGAGAAGAAAGAGAATGGCCACCAAAAAAAATCGTATTGAATATGGGAGTCGGGCTGACCCGAGCGGGTCAAACCCGCATTCGTATGGTGACAGTTTTTCTATGTCGGGTGTAATTAAGGGCAATCAGAAGCTAATTGTGACTAGAATAATAGAGATTGATGTTGTGATCAAGAAGAATACTACCATTATTTTCTCTCGGGTTTAAACCAAGATTAGGTGATTGGAAGTCATCTGTACTACTTTGTACTAAGAAAATAAGAGCCTCATCAGTAGATGGAAATGTAGAGGAACAGTCACACTACATCAACAAAGTGTCAATATCACGCTGCGGCTTCAAAGCCAAAGTGATGTTCGGATGTAAAGTGGAAAAACAATTGGCGGGCTAAGCATGTTAGAAGAAATAAGGAACCAATAATAACGTGTAGTCCGTGAAATCCTGTTGCCACAAAAAAGGTTGTGCCGTAGATACCGTCAGCAATAGAGAATGGGGCTTCATAATATTCAATGGCTTGAAGGGCAGTAAAATAGAGTCCCAGAAGAATAGTTAAGAAAAGAGCTTGAATTGCCCCCTTACGGTCGTTTTGCATAATACTGTGGTGAGCCCATGTGACAGAAACACCTGAGGCTAGCAGAACCGCTGTATTTAAAAGGGGAACCTCAAATGGGTTTAGAGGGGTAATGCCCGTTGGTGGTCATGTTTCGCCCACTTCTGGAGTAGGGGCCAGGCTTGCATCATAAAAAGCTCAAAAGAATCCAATGAAGAAGAACACTTCAGATGTAATAAACAGGATTATGCCATACCGTAGACTTTTTTGGACAGGCAATGTATGGTGGCCTTGGAAAGTTCCTTCTCGTACAATATCTCGCCATCATTGGTATATCGTAAGAATAGTGAGTGTTAACCCTGACAGTAGGATTAAAGTCGTATTAAAGTGAAATCATGCGGCAAGTCCTGATGTTAAGAGGAATGCGGCTGCAGCCCCTATTAAAGGTCAAGGGCTAGGGTCTACTATATGAAAGGCGTGTGTTTGGTGTGCCATACGTATTTTCTTGGAGGTATAGGCTGAGTAGGAGAACAAAAACGTAAGCTTGAATCATAGCAACTGCAATCTCAAGCATGGTGAGGAGCATGAGTGTTATAAACAAAGCAGAAGAAAGTGCCAGCGAGGTAGAGAGCATAGTTTCAAGGGCCATAGAAATTAAGTGAATCAGCAGGTGTCCTGCCGTCAAATTAGCTGTTAGTCGGACTCCGAGGGCTAGGGGGCGAATAAAGAGGCTTGTAGTCTCGATGAGAATAAGGGCAGGGATCAGAATAGTGGGGGTTCCTTCCGGAAGCAAATGACCTGCCGAGGCAGTAAATTGTTTTCGTACACCGATAATTACTGTTGATAGCCATATTGGGATAGCTAGTCCTAAGTTTATTGATAGTTGGGTTGTGGGTGTAAATGTATTAGGGAAGAGCCCCAGAATATTTATTGATAATAAAAAGATTATGAGTGCTGTAATTAAGAATGCCCATTTATGCCCCGGGGCATTAAGAGGTTGAAGAATCTGTTTTGGGAGGGTTTTAAAGAATAATGCTTGAATAGAAATATTTCGGCAAGTTACTCAAGAGTTGGAGGGAGTAAGAATAAATAATCAGGGTACAAGCATTGCAATAATCACCAGAGGCACTCCAAAAAAGTGGGGGGAGGCAAATTGGTGGAAAAGATTTATTGTCATAGTCACGGCCATGATAAGTCCCCTGTTTTAGAAGTTTTAGAGCTAAAGTCGTTAGGAAAAATGTGGTTTAAAATTTTACTCGGGGCTATAAGTAACAGAATAGCCCAGGACGAGATAAAGATAAGGAACCATGGTTCAGGGGCAAGTTGGGGCATCCACTAAGGGTGATTATAGCCACCTGTGCGCAGCTTAAAAGGCTGTTGCTGATCCATAGCTTCTTAGTGAAGTATTTTGGGCAGTTGATCAGGATAGAAAATTAGGGAAAGGTAGGGCCTCAATAACAATTGGCATAAAACTATGATTTGCTCCGCAGATTTCTGAACATTGTCCATAGTATGTGCCTGGGCGAGCAATAAGGAAGGACGTTTGGTTTAGTCGCCCAGGGATTGCATCAATTTTTACCCCCAGGGATGGGACAGCCCAGGAGTGAAGAACATCTTCGGCAGTGACAATTATTCGTGTGGCTAGGCCCAGGGGAGTTACTATGCGATTGTCTACTTCAAGCAAGCGAAAATTACCAGGATGGAGGTCCGCTGTGGGGGTTATGTAGGAGTCAAAGCTGAGGTCTGTCATGTCTGAATATTCGTATGTTCAGTATCATTGGTGACCCACAGTTTTTACTGTAATCAGGGGGTTGCTGATCTCATCTATAAGATAAAGAATTCGTAATGATGGGAGCGCAATAATAATAAGGATAATGGCGGGTATAATGGTTCAAACTATTTCTACTGCTTGTGCATCAATTGTATTAGTGTTTGAGAGTTTAGTAGACATAAGTGTAGTGATAATGTATAATACAAGCGTGCTAATTAGGATGGCTGCTATTAAAGTGTGATCATGAAAGTAAAGTAACTCTTCTATAATGGGGGAGGCTGCATCTTGAAAGCCTAGTTGAAGGGGGTGGGCCATAGAGGGGTACAAGAGTTTCACTAGTAATTTTGTCTTGACAAGGCAGTGTTATGTTTTAACTAACCCCCCAAGAAAGTGACAGAGTGGTTATGTGCCTGGCTTGAAATCAGGTGATGGGGGTTCGACTCCCTCCTTTCTCGAGTGGTTTTTATTAAAAATGGGGATTCTTCAAATGTGTGGTGCTGTGGTGGAAACCCGAGCAGTCACTCTACATTAGTGACGTTAAGTTGTTGATCTGTAGTTAATCGTTTAGAAGAGAAAGCTTCTCAAATAATAAACATTATTATTACTACAGCTACTAGGGAGGTTAATGAACCTACTGATGATAAAGTGTTTCATAGGGTGTAGGCGTCAGGGTAGTCTGAGTACCGTCGGGGTATTCCGGCAAGACCCAAAAAATGTTGGGGAAAGAATGTTATGTTTACTCCTGTAAACATAATTACAAATTGTGCTTTTGTTCAGGTTTTGTGGAGTGAAAAGCCTGTAAAAAGAGGAAATCAGTGAACAAACCCGGCTATAATTGCAAAGACGGCTCCCATGGATAGAACATAGTGGAAATGAGCAACTACGTAATAAGTGTCATGTAAAACGATATCAATAGAGGAGTTAGCTAGGACAATCCCTGTCAGTCCCCCCACAGTAAATAAGAAGATAAAACCTAAGGCTCATAGCATGGCCGCTTCTCATTTGATAATACCCCCATGTATAGTGGCGAGTCAGCTAAAAACTTTTACCCCCGTAGGGATGGCAATGATTATTGTTGCGGAGGTAAAGTAGGCGCGGGTGTCAACATTTAAGTCAGTGGTGAACATATGGTGAGCTCAGACAATAAAGCCTAGAAGACCAATAGAGAGTATTGCTCAAACCATACCCATATAGCCGAATGGTTCTTTTTTGTCTGAATAAAAGGCTACAACATGAGAAATAATTCCAAATCCGGGAAGGATGAGAATGTACACTTCTGGGTGACCAAAGAACCAGAATAGGTGTTGATAAAGAATTGGGTCCCCCCCACCTGCCGGGTCAAAGAATGTAGTGTTTAAGTTTCGATCTGTCAATAGTATCGTGATCCCGGCAGCAAGAACAGGGAGTGATAGGAGAAGCAATACAGCAGTGATTAAAACGGACCAAACAAACAATGGTGTCTGATATTGAGTGGTGGAGGCGGGTTTTATGTTAAGGATTGTGGTAATAAAATTAATGGCCCCTAAAATAGATGATACCCCCGCTAAATGTAAAGAGAAGATGGCTAGGTCTACTGAAGGCCCTGCGTGGGCAAGGTTTCCTGCTAGGGGGGGATAGACAGTTCAGCCGGTCCCTGCCCCGGCCTCTACTGCAGACGAAGCGAGAAGAAGAAAAAATGAAGGGGGGAGGAGCCAGAAGCTTATATTATTTATTCGAGGGAAGGCTATATCAGGGGCGCCTACTATTAGGGGGACAAGTCAGTTGCCAAAGCCCCCGATTAAAATTGGCATAACCATGAAAAAAATCATTACGAATGCGTGGGCAGTAACAATTACATTATAAATTTGGTCATCGCCTAGAAGGGTACCGGGCTGGCTTAATTCAGCTCGGATAAGGAGGCTAAGGGCAGTCCCGATTATTCCGGCTCAAGCGCCGAAGATAAAGTAGAGTGTGCCGATATCTTTATGATTGGTGGAAAAGAGTCAACGGGAAATAAACACAGGCAAGGTGGCCGAGTAGGCGGTGGGTTGTAGCCCCAAAGACAGAGGTTTAAGTCCTCTCCTTGCCAGGCCTTGGGGTGTAACACGCGGAATTGCAAATTCCGAGAAGCAGAGTAGTTTCTGCCGGGGCTTCTCCCCTTCCCCCCCCCCAAGGGGAGAAGTAGAATGAAGCTCGCTGGATAGAGCGTTTAGCTGTTAACTAAAATATTACGGGATCGAGGCCCGTCTTTCTAGAGGACTTTGTCTTAATTTAAAGTTTCTGAGTTGCATTCAGAAGATGTAGGGTAAAATCCTGCAAGTCCTACAAAAACTAGAAGATTTTAACTTCTACTGAAGGCTTTGAAGGCCTTTGGTCTGGTTAGCCTAAGTTTCTACATTAATAAAATTATAGTTGGGGTGAGCGGGAAGGCAAAGATGGCTAAAATGTTCAGGATAGACGGGAAGTGAGTTTTGTTTAAAGTTCGTCATACTAGAAGAGAGTTAGATGTGTTGGGGGATAGTGTTAATGTAATAACATAAGTAAGTCGAAGATAAAAGTAAAGAGATAGGAGGGAGGCAAATGAGACTAGCAGTATCAAAAGAATAGTGTTCTGTTTCACCAGCTCAAGGGAAATCAGAAGTTTAGGGGAGAATCCTGTGAGGGGGGGTAAGCCTGCTAGTGATAGAAGAACTAATACTATAGAGGCGGTTAGTGCCGGGGCTTTCGCTCAGGATGTTGAGATTTGGGTCAGATTAGTGGACGAAAGAGTCATGAGAGATAAAAATATGGCTGTTGTTAAGACAATATAGAGTATAAAGTTATAAACAGCTAATTGAGGGCTAAATTTTAAAATAACAATAGTTCAGCCTAAGTGCCCAATTGATGAAAAAGCTAAGATTTTGCGTACTTGCGTCTGACTAATGCCCCCTCAGCCCCCAATAAGAACTGAGGCAAGACCTACAGAAATCAAAACAAACAGGTTAGTGTGTTGAGAAATTTGAAGTAAGAGAATTATAGGGGCAATTTTTTGTCATGTTGATAAAACAAGCCCTGTAGACAGGGAAACACCTTGAAGGACATCTGGTATTCAAAAGTGTATGGGGGCCAGGCCTAGTTTTATCATAAGGGCGATAGATAAAATAATGGTGGTAGAGTCTATAGTGCATGAAAGGCTTCACTCTCCTGTTTTTCAGGCGTTATATAAGCAGGTAAACAAAATGAGGGCGGAAGCGGTTGCTTGAGTCAGGAAATATTTTGTGGCGGCTTCAACGGCTCGGGGATGAAAGTTCTTTGTTAGTAAGGGAATAATAGCGAGCGTGTTAATTTCTAGGCCAATTCAAGCAAGAAGTCAGTGGTAGCTCGATAATGTAACAGTTGTCCCAATTGCAAGACTTATGAGGAGAATTGATAAAGTTACGGGATTAATTAGTAAAGGATGGATTTTAACCGTCATCTTTGGGGCATGGGCCCAAGAGCTTATTTAGCTGACTTTACTAAAGAATAGTATAGTGGAAGTACATAGGGTTTTGATCTCTATCGTGCAGGTTCAAGTCCTGTTTCTTTAAGGAAATGAGGGGGTTTGAACCCCTATTTGCCTCCCTATCAAGGAGGTCCCTATCTTTCGGGCACATTTCCAAGTTTGGGGGGGTGTAATAAGAAGAGAGATTGGGAATGAGATATGTAAAATGGTGAGGGCAATAGTGAGGGGTAAAAAGCTTTTTCACACCAGATGTATAAGTTGATCATAGCGAAATCGAGGGTAAGAGGCGCGAACTCAGAGAAAAAAAACAATTAAGATTGATGCTTTTATCATTAATACTAGGGTGGAGAGGGGCATTACAGAGAGAGGACCGAGGAACAAGATAGTTGATAGACTATTTATTATAAGGATATTAGCGTATTCGGCTAAAAAAAATAGGGCAAATGGCCCCCCAGCGTATTCTACATTAAAGCCTGAGACAAGTTCAGACTCTCCCTCTGTTAAATCAAAGGGGGCTCGATTAGTCTCGGCGAGGGTTGAAATTAATCATATAAGTGCTAGGGGTCAGGCGGGAAAAATAAGTCAAATATATTGTTGAGTAATATTAAAGAAATATAGAGAAAATCCCCCGGTTAAAAATACGGTGCAGAGAATAATTAAGGCTAGGGTAACTTCATAGGAGATGGTTTGAGCTACAGCTCGTAAGGCCCCAATGAGGGCATATTTTGAATTTGAGGCTCACCCGGAGCCAAGGATCGTATAAACGGTTAAACTGGAGATGGCAAGAATAAATAAAATGCTCAAATTAAGATCTGAAAGAGCAATTGGCATAGTAAAGGGGGCTCATATGAACATAGCTAAAATTAGTCCTATAGTGGGGGTCAAGATAAATAATACTTGAGAAGAAGTCGTTGGTCGAATGGGCTCTTTAATAAAAAGTTTTACTCCGTCTGCAATTGGTTGGAGTAAGCCGAATGGTCCTACTACATTAGGCCCCTTACGATGCTGCATATAGCCCAGTACTTTTCGTTCAATTAGGGTAAGGAAGGCTACTGCAAGTAGAATAGGCACAATATAAAGAACAGCTTGGATTACAGCTATTAAGTGTGTCATAGTTAACGAGGGGATTTGAACCCCTAAATAAAAGGGCTTAGGTCTTTTGCATGGCCAAATTTTGCTGCGTTAACATTCCCTTGTCGTGGGGCGGGTATTAGGTATGTAATTAAGTTGTATTCATTATGTTTAGTTATGGTTTGTTAAAACAGGGACCATGCTATTCCGGTCCTTTCGTACTAGGAACAGCCCTTTATAGATAGAAACCGACCTGGATTGCTCCGGTCTGAACTCAGATCACGTAGGGTTTTAATCGTTGAACAAACGAACCTTTAGTAGCGGCTGCACCACTTGGACACCCTGATCCAACATCGAGGTCGTAAACCCACTTGGCGATAGGGACTCTAGAAGTGGATAGCGCTGTTATCCCCAGGGTAACTTGGTTCATTGATCAATAAAAATTGGATCACTGTATGTTAATTTGTTAATTCTTAGAGGTGTGGCTCTCGGATTATGATTTTATTCTTTTCACTGCGGAGGTTAGGTTGTTCTCCGTGGTCACCCCAACCCAAGACTAACGGATAGGTCTCTTAAAATATCTTGTAGTCATAGAGTTATCTGTTGAGTTTGAAGCTCCATGGGGTCTTCTCGTCTTATAAAATTATCCCCGCTTCTTCACGGGGAGATCAATTTCACTGATTAGAAAAAGGAGACAGTGGGACCCTCGTGATGCCATTGATTCTAGTCCTCATTTAAAGAACAAGTGATTGTGCTACCTTCGCACGGTCAGAGTACCGCGGCCGTTGAATCCTGTCACTGGGCAGGCGGGACCTCTTATATTTTTGGCAAGAGGCGATGTTTTTGGTAAACAGGCGGGGTCGTATTTGCCGAGTTCCTTCTTTTTCTTTTAATCTTTCCTGGAATATTCTAGTGTTAGGTTAACGTTAAGGTCTATAAAGTTTTCTGGTAGAGGTTATTATATCAATATCATTTACGTTAATTGCCAGCGGGGGGGGGGGTCCATTCTGGCTTTAACTCATATTTAGGAGAAATTCTATTTCTTGTTACTAATTCTAGCATAATGACTTTTATATTAGTATAAAATCACTCAGTAGTAATAATGGGTTTAGGGTGTGTTGGGGTATTAAAAATTCCCCACAATTAAGCTTTAACGCTTTTTTATAGGTGGCTGCTTTTAGGCCCACTTTTTTGGGGAAGGGGGAAGACTTTACCCAATAGCGGAGGTTGTATCCTGTTTCAAATAAGCTGTACCTTATTTGAATAGCTCTTAAGTTAATATTTTATATTAAATTATATTAGGCAAACTTAAGGGTGAACTAAAATTCTTTTCCTGAGTAACCAGCTATCTCTAAGTTCGATAGGTATATCACTTCTACTTGAAAATCTTCCCACTCTTTTGCAACAGAGACGGGTTGGCCCTGGGGGCTGTTTTGAAGTAGCTCACTTAGTTTCGGGGGGGCAAACTAAAGAATTGTTTTGCTTGATAAGACTAGCTAGACCATGATGCAAAAGGTACGAGGTTAAATCTCTGCTTCGCGGTGCTTAAAAATTTTTCATTTTTATTTCACCTTTCCCTTGCGGTACTAAATTTAAAGCGCCTATAAATTTTTTAATCGCCTTTACTAGAAAGTTCTAATGGTTTATGATAAGCCGGAAGAATGTGGGTGTATGGGGGAAAAAGGAGGGCTTGGTTTTAGGCTCAAAATGATCAGGGTTAAACAGATATTTTCTCGGTGTAAGCGAGAGGCTTTAGTTAAGCTACATTTTGTCCAAGCGCACTTTCCAGTACGCTTACCGTGTTACGACTTACCTCTTCTCGAATGCAAGGTGTGTTAGGAACTTTAGTTTGCTATTGAAGAGGGTGACGGGCGGTGTGTACTTGTCCCAGTCCCTGATTAAAAAGAACGCTCTATTTTCTTTTTACTACTAAATCCACCTTCATTTCTGAGTTTTCATGCAGGTTTTCGTGTGTTCTAGTTTAGAAATTGTAGCCCATCACTCCCATCTCATAGGCTGCACCTTGACCTGACGTATTGGTTAATGGAACATTAGGCCCACTGATCTTTCATATGGTAAACTTACGACGGAAGTATACAGGCTGATTAGCAAGAAATGGTTAGGTATAGCGGGTATAATCGATTACAGGACAGGCTCCTCTAGGGGGTATGGGACACCGTCAAGTCCTTTGGATTTAAAGCGTGGCTTGTAATATCCTGGCGTTTATTTAGTAAATTTTTTTACGGCTGAGCATAGTGGAGTACCTAATTCCAGTTTGGTTCTCGGCTGTCGTGTGTTCAAGTAAATTAGAGTAACTTTCGTAATCGGTTTTCTAAAAAGCAGGCTTAGCACTACCAGGCTTAAATATAACTCTAAATTAATTTTAATCTTTAATCACGCTTTACGCCGAGCATTATCAACTAGGGCCTCCCCGAAGGGTTTGATGGTGTATCCGCGGCGGCTGGCACCACATTTGCCGGCCCAAAAGAAATGATTCTTTTTTCTTCAACTGATTCAAGCTGGCGCTTATAATCAAAGTTTGTTACTGCTGAAAACCCTTGAGGGCGTGGTGAAACTAGGCGTCGTGGGCTGGGTAATCCGTGCCTGATGCCGGCTCCTTGATCTAAAGAGATTTTAAGGGCATTCTCACGGGTGTGCGGAGACTTGCATGTATAAGTTGAGAAGTCGTTGATAATAAGGCCGGGACCAATCCTTTATACCCTTAGAACTTTTTAGGGTTCATCTTAGCGTTTTCAGCGCTACGCTATACATTTAAGCTATAAGAGTAGGGGGTCAAGACATAATTTAATTAGAATGTTGGCTTTGGGGGCCAATAGTAGAGGTTTAATTCCTCTTGTCTTGAAGCCTTTGGCAGGGTATTAGTCTGCTGTTTTCGGCTTACAAGACCAATGTTTTGCAATAAACTACTAAGGCGGAGCTTTCACTTGGATTTGCACCAAGAGAGGGTGGCACCTAAAGCCAGTGGAGGACTTTTCTCCATTAAAAGCATATTTTAGGGCTTGTTAAAAATAATTTGCGGGGATGTTCCAAAGATCAGGGGTGGGGGGAAGGTTGCGATCTTTGGAACATCGGCGGAAGTGATGTTTAGTAAGCCCTAATATAT